GTTAATGTAGCTTAAATTTTTACTAAAAGCAAGACACTGAAAATGTCTAGACGGGCATACACCGCCCCATCAACATAAAGGTTTGGTCCCAGCCTTTCTATTAGTCCTTAACAGACTTACACATGCAAGCATCTACATCCCAGTGAAAATGCCCTCTAAATCACAAGGATTAAAAGGAGCAGGTATCAAGCACGCTACGTTAGCAGCTCATAACACCTTGCTTAGCCACACCCCCACGGGATACAGCAGTGATAAAAATTAAGCAATGAACGAAAGTTTGACTAAGTCATGTTAATCAGGGTTGGTAAACTTCGTGCCAGCCACCGCGGTCATACGATTGACCCAAATTAATAGAAATACGGCGTAAAGAGTGTTAAAGAATGACACAAAATAAAGTTAAACCTTAATTAAGCTGTAGAAAGCCATAATTAAAGCTAAGCCAAACCACGAAAGTGACTTTAATGTAATCTGACTACACGACAACTAAGATCCAAACTGGGATTAGATACCCCACTATGCTTAGTCGTAAACCTAAATAGTCTCAAAACAAGACTGTTCGCCAGAGTACTACTAGCAATAGCCTAAAACTCAAGGGACTTGGCGGTGCTTCATATCCCTCTAGAGGAGCCTGTTCTGTAATCGATAAACCCCGATCAACCTCACCAACCCTTGCTACTCCAGTCTATATACCGCCATCTTCAGCAAACCCTAAAAGGGAATGAGAGTAAGCATAACTACCTTACATAAAAACGTTAGGTCAAGGTGTAACCTATGGGGTGGGAAGAAATGGGCTACATTTTCTATATTAAGAATATCATTACACTTTACACGAAGGTTTTTATGAAACCTAAAAACTAAAGGAGGATTTAGCAGTAAACTAAGAATAGAGTGCTTAGTTGAATAAGGCCATGAAGCACGCACACACCGCCCGTCACCCTCCTCAAGCATTATCACTAAACTCAGCTAACTAACACATGCCAAATAACTTTGCAAGAGGAGACAAGTCGTAACAAGGTAAGTATACCGGAAGGTGTGCTTGGACAAAACAAGATATAGCTTAAACAAAGCATCTAGTTTACACCTAGAAGATTCCACAATCCGTGTATATCTTGAACCAATTCTAGCCCAACCTAACCTATCTTAATATTATCAAATTTAAACTAAATAAAACATTCACCATACATTTAAAGTATAGGAGATAGAAATTTAATCCATTATTGGCGCTATAGAGAAAGTACCGTAAGGGAAAGATGAAAGAATACATTAAAAGTAAAAAAAAGCAAAGCTTACCTCTTGTACCTTTTGCATAATGATTTAACTAGTAGTAATTTAGCAAAGAGACCTTAAGTTAAACTACCCGAAACCAGACGAGCTACTTATGGACAGTAAATAGAACAAACTCATCTATGTAGCAAAATAGTGAGATGATCTGTAAGTAGAGGTGAAAAGCCTAACGAGCCTGGTAATAGCTGGTTGTCCAAGAAAGGAATTTCAGTTCAACATTAAATAATACTAATGAACACTTCAAGTCTTAATGTATATTTAATTGTTAGTCTAAAAAGGTACAGCTTTTTAGAAACGGATACAACCTTAACTAGAGAGTAAAACAAGCATTATAACCATAGTTGGCCTAAAAGCAGCCACCAATTAAGAAAGCGTTCAAGCTCAACACTAAAATAATGTTTAATTCCAATAATAAATAAATAAACTCCTAGCTTGACTATTGGACTAATCTATACAAACATAGAAGCAACACTGTTAATATGAGTAACAAGAAATTTTTCTCCTCGCACAAGCTTATTTCAGTAGCTGATAGTATACTGATAGTTAACAACTAATAAATAAAACCCAACACTAAACTATTTATTAATATACTGTTAACCCAACACAGGTGTGCATTAAGGAAAGATTAAAAAAAGTAAAAGGAACTCGGCAAATATAAACCCCGCCTGTTTACCAAAAACATCACCTCTAGCATAACTAGTATTAGAGGCACTGCCTGCCCAGTGACAATAGTTAAACGGCCGCGGTATCCTGACCGTGCAAAGGTAGCATAATCATTTGTTCTTTAAATAAGGACTTGTATGAATGGCCACACGAGGGTTTTACTGTCTCTTACTTTTAATCAGTGAAATTGACCTCCCCGTGAAAAGGCGGGGATAATAAAATAAGACGAGAAGACCCTATGGAGCTTTAATTAACCAACCCAAAAAATCTTAAATCTTAACCACCAAGGAATAACAAAACTTTATATGGGTTGACAATTTCGGTTGGGGTGACCTCGGAGTATAAAAAAACCTCCGAATGATTAAAACTTAGGCCTACCAGCCAAAGTATCATATCACTTATTGATCCAAAATTTTTTGATCAACGGAACAAGTTACCCTAGGGATAACAGCGCAATCCTATTCTAGAGTCCATATCGACAATAGGGTTTACGACCTCGATGTTGGATCAGGACATCCTAATGGTGTAGCCGCTATTAAGGGTTCGTTTGTTCAACGATTAAAGTCCTACGTGATCTGAGTTCAGACCGGAGTAATCCAGGTCGGTTTCTATCTATTACGCATTTCTCCCAGTACGAAAGGACAAGAGAAATAAGGCCAACTTTTAAAAAGCGCCTTCAAATAATTAATGATCTAATCTCAAATTAATAAATAAGCGTAAACTGTATTCGCCCAAGACCAGGGCTTTGTTGAGGTGGCAGAGTCCGGTAATTGCATAAAACTTAAACTTTTATATCCAGAGGTTCAAATCCTCTCTCCAACAAAATGTTTATAATTAACATCCTAATACTTACGCTCCCTATTCTTCTAGCCGTAGCATTCTTAACATTAGTAGAACGTAAAACCCTAGGTTACATACAACTCCGAAAAGGGCCAAACATCGTAGGCCCACATGGCCTACTCCAACCCTTTGCCGATGCAATTAAACTATTCACCAAAGAGCCCCTACGACCAGCCACATCCTCTACTACTATATTCATTATCGCACCAATTCTTGCTCTAACCCTAGCTCTCACAATATGATGTCCACTACCCATACCACACCCCCTCATCAATATAAACCTAGGAGTATTATTTATACTAGCAATATCCAGTCTAGCTGTCTACTCTATCTTATGATCAGGTTGAGCTTCCAATTCAAAATACGCATTAATCGGAGCCCTCCGAGCAGTAGCACAAACAATTTCATATGAAGTAACACTAGCCATTATTCTCCTATCAGTACTTTTAATAAATGGCTCCTTCACTCTATCCACACTAATCACAACACAAGAACAGATATGATTATTATTCCCCTCTTGACCATTGGCTATAATATGATTTATCTCCACACTAGCAGAAACTAACCGAGCTCCTTTTGACTTAACAGAGGGAGAATCAGAACTCGTATCCGGCTTTAATGTAGAATACGCAGCAGGACCCTTTGCTCTATTCTTCTTAGCAGAATATGCTAACATTATTATAATAAATATATTTACAACTATTCTCTTCTTAGGAACATTCCATAATCCTTATAAACCAGAACTCTATACAACAAATCTTATCCTCAAAACACTGCTACTCACAATATTATTCCTATGAATTCGAGCATCCTACCCACGCTTCCGATATGATCAATTAATACATTTGCTCTGAAAAAGTTTTCTTCCTCTAACACTAGCCCTCTGCATATGACACGTATCATTACCTATCATAACAGCAAGTATTCCTCCCCAAACATAATAATAGAAATATGTCTGATAAAAGAATTACTTTGATAGAGTAAATAATAGAGGTTTAAACCCTCTTATTTCTAGAATAATAGGAATTGAACCTACTCTTAAGAATTCAAAGTTCTCCGTGCTACCATATTACACTATAATCTATAGTAAGGTCAGCTAAATAAGCTATTGGGCCCATACCCCGAAAATGTTGGTTTATATCCTTCCCATACTAATAAATCCACTCATCTCTATTATTATCCTAACAACTCTCATTCTAGGCACAACAATCGTAATAACTAGCTCCCATTGACTATTTGCCTGAATTGGGTTTGAAATAAATATAATAGCTATTATCCCCATTATAATAAAAAACCCTAACCCCCGAGCCACAGAAGCCTCCACTAAATATTTTCTAACACAAGCCACTGCATCCATATTACTTATAATAGCTATTATCATTAACTCAATATATTCCGGCCAATGAACTATCATAAACCTCTTTAATCCAACAGCATCAATACTAATAACAACAGCCCTAGCTATCAAATTAGGGTTATCTCCATTTCACTTCTGAGTACCTGAAGTGACACAAGGCATTCCTCTAACCACAGGCCTAATCCTACTCACATGACAAAAACTCGCACCACTATCAATTCTCTATCAAATCTCAATATCAATTAACTTAAACTTAATATTAACTATATCTATACTCTCAATCTTAATCGGAGGCTGAGGCGGACTAAACCAAACACAACTACGAAAAATCATAGCTTATTCATCAATCGCCCACATAGGATGAATAACAACTATTCTATTATACAATCCAACTTTAACCCTACTAAATCTACTAATCTATATTACAATAACCTTTACAATATTTATATTACTCATCCAAAACTCTACTACTACTACATTATCACTATCCCAAACATGAAATAAAATACCTATCACTACAACCCTCACTATACTAACTCTACTTTCAATAGGAGGACTCCCTCCACTCTCAGGATTTATACCTAAATGAATAATTATCCAAGAACTAACAAAAAACAATACTCTTGTTCTACCAACACTTATAGCCATCACAGCACTACTCAACTTATACTTCTACATACGCCTCACTTATTCCACAGCACTAACTTTATTTCCCTCCATAAATAATATAAAAATAAAATGACAATTTCACTCCACAAAACGAATAACCCTTCTACCAACAGCAATTGTAATATCTACAATACTCTTACCTCTTACACCAATAATCTCCATCCTACTATAGAAGTTTAGGTTAAACCAGACCAAGAGCCTTCAAAGCCCTAAGCAAGTATCATCCACTTAACTTCTGCCTATAAGGACTGCAAGATCGTATCTCACATCAATTGAATGCAAATCAAACACTTTTATTAAGCTAAGTCCTCGCTAGATTGGAGGGATACATTTCCCACGAATTTTTAGTTAACAGCTAAATACCCTAGTCAACTGGCTTCAATCTACTTCTCCCGCCGCGAGAAAAAAAAGGCGGGAGAAGTCCCGGCAGGGTTGAAGCTGCTTCCTTGAATTTGCAATTCAAAATGATTATTCACTACAGGACTTGGTAAAAAGAGGACTCTACCCCTGTCTTTAGATTTACAGTCTAATGCCTACTCGGCCATTTTACCTATGTTCATAAATCGCTGACTATTCTCAACAAATCACAAAGATATTGGCACCTTGTACCTACTATTTGGTGCCTGAGCAGGAATAGTGGGCACTGGCCTAAGCTTATTAATTCGTGCTGAATTAGGTCAACCTGGCACATTAATTGGAGATGACCAAGTTTATAATGTACTAGTAACAGCCCACGCCTTCGTAATAATTTTTTTCATAGTTATGCCTATTATAATCGGCGGGTTTGGAAACTGATTAGTCCCTTTAATAATTGGATCACCCGATATAGCCTTTCCTCGTATAAACAACATAAGCTTCTGACTACTTCCCCCTTCTTTCCTACTACTAATAGCATCCTCAATAATTGAAGCTGGTGCAGGCACAGGCTGAACTGTATATCCCCCTTTAGCTGGAAATCTAGCACATGCAGGAGCCTCTGTCGATCTTACTATTTTTTCCCTACACTTAGCAGGTGCATCTTCAATTTTAGGAGCTATTAACTTTATTACAACTATTATTAATATAAAACCTCCCGCTATAACTCAATATCAAACACCTTTATTCGTATGATCGGTCCTAGTTACAGCAGTACTACTTCTACTGTCACTACCTGTTCTAGCAGCTGGAATTACTATACTATTAACAGACCGAAATCTAAATACAACCTTTTTTGACCCTGCAGGTGGGGGAGACCCAATCCTATATCAACATCTTTTCTGATTCTTTGGTCATCCAGAAGTATATATCCTAATTCTACCTGGCTTTGGAATAATCTCACATATTGTAACTTACTACTCAGGAAAAAAAGAACCTTTCGGATATATAGGGATAGTTTGAGCTATAGTTTCTATTGGATTTTTAGGCTTTATTGTATGAGCTCATCATATATTTACAGTTGGAATAGACGTTGACACGCGAGCATATTTTACATCAGCCACTATAATTATTGCTATTCCTACAGGAGTCAAAGTTTTCAGCTGACTGGCAACGCTTCATGGAGGAAATATTAAATGATCTCCCGCTTTAATATGAGCCCTAGGCTTTATTTTCCTCTTTACCGTAGGTGGCCTAACTGGTATTGTCTTGGCTAATTCATCTTTAGATATCGTACTCCATGATACTTATTACGTAGTCGCTCACTTCCATTATGTACTTTCAATAGGGGCTGTCTTTGCCATCATAGGAGGATTCGTCCACTGGTTTCCTTTATTCTCAGGATACACACTTAACTCAACATGAGCAAAAATTCATTTCGTAATTATATTTGTGGGCGTAAACCTAACATTTTTCCCCCAACATTTTCTAGGTTTATCCGGTATACCTCGACGATACTCAGATTACCCAGACGCTTACACAACATGAAATACTATTTCATCAATAGGCTCATTTATTTCATTAACAGCAGTTATGCTAATAATTTTTATTATCTGAGAAGCATTTGCATCTAAACGAGAAGTATTAACAGTAGACCTGACTTCTACTAACCTTGAGTGACTAAACGGGTGTCCCCCACCATACCATACATTTGAAGAACCAGCATTCGTTAACTCAAAATGATCAAGAAAGGAAGGAATCGAACCTCCTATAATTGGTTTCAAGCCAACACCATAACCACTATGTCTTTCTTTATAAATGAGGTATTAGTAAAGTTTTACATAACTTCGTCAAAGTTAAATCACAAGTGAAAATCCTGTATATCTCTATGGCATATCCTCTCCAATTAGGTTTTCAAGACGCAACATCGCCCATCATAGAAGAGCTCTTACATTTTCACGACCACACATTAATAATTGTTTTCCTAATTAGCTCTTTAGTTCTATACATTATTACCCTAATACTAACAACCAAATTAACACATACTAGCACAATAGACGCCCAAGAAGTAGAAACTATTTGAACTATCCTCCCAGCTATTATCCTAATTATAATTGCCCTCCCTTCACTACGAATCCTCTATATGATAGATGAGATCAATAACCCCTCCCTCACAGTTAAAACTATAGGCCATCAATGATATTGAAGCTATGAATATACTGATTATGAAGACCTAAACTTCGACTCATACATAATCCCAACATCAGATCTAAAACCCGGAGACCTACGACTATTAGAAGTAGACAACCGAATAGTATTACCCATAGAAATAACAATCCGAGTACTAGTATCCTCTGAAGACGTATTACATTCATGAGCTGTACCCTCCCTAGGATTAAAAACAGACGCTATTCCTGGACGTCTAAACCAAACAACTTTAATATCAACACGACCAGGTCTATTCTATGGACAATGCTCGGAAATCTGTGGTTCTAATCATAGTTTTATACCAATTGTCCTTGAAATAGTACCTTTAGAAAGCTTTGAAAAATGGTCTACATCTCTATTATAATTTCATTAAGAAGCTAAATCAGCATTAACCTTTTAAGTTAAAGATTGAAAGTCTAAACTTTCCTTAATGATATGCCACAACTAGATACATCAACATGACTTCTCGTTATCCTATCAATACTCCTAGCCCTCTTTACATTATTTCAACTAAAAATTTCAAAACACTTTCATTATCCTAACCCTAAAACAACTGCTAAATTACAAAATCAACAAACCCCTTGAAATATTACATGAACGAAAATCTATTTGCCCCTTTCACAGTCCCAATAATATTAGGTATCCCTATCATCACTTTAATCATCATATTTCCCACTATTTTATTTCCTACATCAAAACGACTAATTAACAACCGCACAATTTCTCTCCAACAATGACTAACTAAACTTATATCAAAACAATTAATAAATATACACAGTCCTAAAGGCCAAACTTGATCTCTAATACTCATCTCACTCCTTTTATTTATTGCCTCTACAAACCTCCTTGGAATATTACCTCACTCATTTACACCCACTACACAACTCTCAATAAATATTGGAATAGCTATCCCTCTATGAGCCGGCACAGTAATTATAGGTTTTCGCAATAAAACAAAAATATCCTTAGCCCATCTCCTACCACAAGGCACTCCTACTTTCCTTATTCCTATACTAGTAATCATCGAAACCATTAGCCTATTCATTCAACCAGTAGCACTAGCCGTACGGCTAACCGCCAACATCACAGCAGGACACCTATTAATACATCTAATTGGAAAAACAACTCTTGCACTAATAAGCATTAACCTATCTGTAGCCTTCATTACATTCATAATCCTCGTCCTACTAACTATTCTTGAATTCGCCGTCGCTTTAATTCAAGCTTATGTATTTACTCTCCTGGTAAGCCTATACTTGCATGACAATACATAATGACCCACCAAACTCACTCCTACCATATAGTAAATCCTAGCCCTTGACCCCTTACAGGAGCTCTCTCAGCACTTCTAATAACATCAGGACTAATTATATGATTCCACTTTAACTCAATTATCCTACTTGCTTTAGGCTTATTAACAATTATCTTAACAGTCTCTCAGTGATGACGGGATGTAATCCGAGAAAGTACCTTTCAAGGCCATCATACACCAACAGTCCAAAAAGGACTTCGATATGGCATAATCTTATTTATCCTATCTGAAATCCTATTCTTTACAGGCTTTTTCTGAGCCTTCTATCATTCAAGCCTCGCCCCTACTCCTGAACTAGGCGGCACTTGACCCCCAACAGGAATCTATCCCCTAAATCCTCTAGAAGTCCCACTCCTCAATACTTCTGTCCTACTAGCCTCCGGCGTATCCATCACTTGAGCCCATCATAGCCTCATAGAAGGAAACCGTAAACACATACTCCAAGCCCTATTCATTACAATTATACTTGGTATTTATTTCACCCTACTACAAGCATCAGAATACTACGAGGCCCCCTTTACAATTTCAGATGGAATCTATGGATCTACATTCTTTGTAGCTACTGGCTTTCACGGACTACATGTTATCATTGGATCTACTTTCCTTATTATCTGCTTCCTACGCCAAATAAAATTCCACTTTACATCAAGCCACCATTTCGGCTTCGAAGCCGCTGCTTGATACTGACATTTCGTAGATGTCGTATGACTATTTCTCTACGTATCTATCTATTGATGAGGTTCATAGTTCTTTTAGTATTAACAAGTACAACTGACTTCCAATCAGTTAGTTTCGGTATACTCCGAAAAAGAACAATAAATTTTCTACTAACACTATCAACAAATACGGCTCTAGCCCTATTACTCGTAACTATCGCTTTTTGGTTACCCCAACTAAACACATACGCAGAAAAAACAAGTCCCTATGAATGTGGATTCGACCCTATAGGATCTGCTCGTCTACCCTTCTCCATAAAATTTTTCCTAGTAGCAATTACCTTCCTCCTCTTTGACCTAGAAATTGCCCTTCTACTTCCTCTTCCCTGGGCGATCCAAACAAATAATCTAAATACAATACTTACTATAGCCCTACTTTTAATCTCTTTACTAGCGGCCAGCCTAGCCTACGAATGAACTCAAAAAGGCTTAGAATGAGCTGAATATGGTATTTAGTTTAAATCAAAATGAGTGATTTCGACTCACTAGACTGTGATCCAAAATCACAAATACCAAATGTCTTTAGTCCATATAAACATTATTATAGCTTTCATTCTATCCCTTGTAGGCCTATTAATATATCGATCTCACCTAATATCTGCACTACTTTGCATGGAAGGTATAATACTATCATTATTCGTTTTAACAGCTCTTACAGTCCTAAATTCACACTTCACCCTAGCTAGTATAGTGCCAATTATCCTTCTAGTATTCGCAGCCTGTGAAGCAGCTATCGGACTAGCCTTACTAGTTATAATCTCCAATACATATGGTACCGATTACGTACAAAATCTTAACCTTCTCCAATGCTAAAATTTATTATTCCCACTATCATATTAATACCCCTAACCTGACTATCAAAAAGTAATTATATCTGAATTAACTCCACAACTCATAGCTTACTAATTAGCTTTACAAGCCTTCTCCTTCTCAATCAATTCAGTGATAATAGCCTTAACTACTCTCTAACATTCTTCTCTGACTCCCTTTCTACACCACTTCTAATATTAACAATATGACTTCTTCCCCTAATACTAATGGCAAGCCAATCCCATCTTCTCAAAGAACCACTCATTCGAAAAAAGCTTTATATTACAATACTAGTTATACTACAAGCACTTCTAATTTATAACGTTTACTGCCACGAACTAATCTTATTCTACATTATATTTGAAGCCACATTAGTCCCCACCCTCATTATCATTACTCGCTGAGGTAACCAAACAGAAGGACTTAACGCAGGACTTTACTTCCTATTCTACACACTAATCGGATCTCTTCCTCTATTAATAGCATTAACATACTTGCAGAATACAATAGGAACCCTAAACTTCCTTTTATTACAACACTGAGCCCAACCACTATCCACATCCTGATCCAACACCCTCATATGACTAGCCTGCATAATAGCTTTCCTAGTAAAAATACCCCTCTACGGACTACACCTCTGACTACCCAAAGCACACATAGAAGCCCCTATCGCAGGGGCTTCAATAGTCCTTGCAGCTGCATTACTAAAACTTGGGGGCTACGGCATGCGACGAATTACACCAATGCTCAATCCCCTGACAGAAAACATAGCCTACCCCTTCCTCATGCTTTCCTTGTGAGGAATAATCATAACTAGCTCTATCTGTTTACGCCAAACAGACTTAAAATCACTTATCGCATACTCTTCAGTAAGCCATATAGCACTCGTCATTGCAGCCATCCTCATTCAAACACCTTGAAGTTACATAGGAGCCACTGCTCTAATAATCGCCCACGGCTTAACTTCCTCTATATTATTCTGCTTAGCAAACTCAAACTACGAACGAATTCATAGTCGAACTATAATTCTAGCACGAGGCTTACAAATTTTTCTCCCACTAATAGCTACTTGATGATTACTAGCAAGCCTAACAAATCTTGCTCTACCTCCTACTATCAACTTAATTGGAGAACTACTTGTAGTTATATCAATTTTCTCATGATCAAATCTTACTATTATTCTAATAGGAATAAATATTGTAATCACGGCTCTATACTCTCTATACATACTAATCATAACACAACGCGGCAAATATACACATCATATCAATAATCTCACCCCATCTTTTACACGAGAACATGCTCTAATAGCCTTACATATTATACCCTTACTACTTCTATCTCTAAATCCCAAAATCATCATAGGTTTTCTCTACTGTAAATATAATTTAACAAAAATTCTAGTTTGTGAAACTAGTAATAGAAGTTATAACCTTCTTATTTACCGAAAAAGTACTGCAAGAACTGCTAACTCATGCTCCCACATCTAATACTGTGGCTTTTTCAAACTTTTAAAGGATAGAAGTTATCCATTGGTCTTAGGAACCAAAAACTTGGTGCAACTCCAAATAAAAGTAATAAACTTATTTACATCCTTTATCCTACTCACACTACTAATCCTAATAACCCCCATTATAATATCTAGCACTAACCTCTACAAAAATAATAAATATCAACATTATGTGAAAAACATTACTCTTTGTGCTTTTATCACTAGCCTAATCCCAATAATAATATATCTTCACACAAATCAAGAAACACTCATCTCAAACTGACACTGAATTACCATTCAAACTTTCAAACTAACACTTAGCTTTAAAATAGATTACTTCTCACTCATATTCATCCCTGTAGCACTATTTATTACATGATCTATTATAGAATTCTCAATATGGTATATGCACTCTGACCCCTACATCAACCAATTCTTTAAATATCTTCTCCTTTTTCTTATTACCATACTGATCCTTGTAACAGCTAACAACCTTTTCCAACTTTTCATCGGATGAGAAGGAGTAGGCATCATATCTTTTCTACTTATTGGCTGATGATTTGGACGAGCAGATGCAAACACAGCTGCTCTTCAAGCAATCCTATACAATCGTATTGGAGACATTGGCTTTCTCCTATCAATAGCATGGTTCCTATCCAACATAAATACGTGAGATCTACAACAAATCTTCATACTTAACCAAAATTCTCTAAATCTACCCCTAACAGGACTCGTATTAGCCGCAGCTGGAAAATCAGCCCAATTTGGTCTCCATCCCTGACTCCCTTCAGCAATAGAAGGCCCCACTCCAGTTTCAGCCTTACTCCACTCAAGCACAATAGTCGTGGCAGGGATCTTCTTACTTATCCGCTTTTATCCCTTAATAGAAAATAATAAATTTACCCAAACAATAGCTCTTTCTCTAGGTGCCCTTACAACCCTATTCACAGCTATCTGTGCTCTCACACAAAATGACATCAAAAAAATCATTGCTTTCTCTACTTCTAGCCAACTAGGTTTAATAATAGTAACCATCGGCCTTAACCAACCCCACTTAGCATTTCTCCACATCTGTACGCATGCTTTTTTCAAAGCCATACTATTTCTATGTTCTGGTTCCATCATTCACAATTTAAATAATGAACAAGACATTCGAAAAATAGGAGGACTATATAAAATTCTCCCCTTCACCACAACAGCTCTTATCGTAGGATGTCTCGCATTAACAGGAACACCATTCTTAACCGGATTCTACTCTAAAGACCCCATTATTGAAACTGCCACTTCGTCTTATACCAACGCCTGAGCCCTATTACTAACTCTAATCGCCACCTCCCTTACAGCCATTTACAGTACTCGCATTATTTTCTTTGCACTACTAGGACAACCTCGCTTTCCACCCCTTACCAACATTAATGAAAATAATCCTCTATTAATTAACCCTATCAAACGTCTATTGATTGGAAGCATTTTTACTGGCTTTATTCTAATCAATAACATTCCTCCAATAACCACTCCTCTAATAACAATACCCCTACATCTAAAATTAACCGCTCTTACAATAACAATTCTAGGGTTTATTATCGCATTCGAAATTAACCTCAATACACAATACCTAAAATATACTCACAATTCAAATTTCTCTAATTTCTCAACCCTATTAGGGTACTTTCCCACAACTATACATCGCTTACCTCCCTATCTAAGTCTATCAATAAGTCAAAAACTATCAACATCCTTACTAGACTTAACCTGACTAGAAATTATTCTACCAAAAACCACAAGTTTTATCCAAATGAAAGCCTCCACACTAACCTCAAATCAACAAGGTCTTATTAAACTCTACTTTCTATCCTTTCTCATTACCATTACCCTTAGCCTAATTCTATTTAATTACCCCGAGTAATCTCTATAATAACCACAACACCAACAAATAAAGACCAACCTGTTACAATCACTAATCAAGTCCCATAACTGTATAAAGCAGCAATACCCATAGCCTCCTCACTAAAAAATCCAGAGTCTCCCATATCATAAATAACTCAATCTCCTAACCCATTAAACTCAAACACAAACTCTAGTTTCTCATTCTCTAGAACGTATAACATCACTAAAAATTCTACTACTAATCCTAAAAGAAATGCTCCCAATACAACTTTATTAGAAACTCAAACTTCAGGATACTGTTCAGTAGCTATAGCAGTTGTATAGCCAAACACAACCAATATTCCCCCTAAATAAATTAAAAACACTATTAAACCTAAAAAAGATCCACCAAAATTTAAAATAATACCACATCCAACACCACCACCCACAATTAACCCTAAACCCCCATAAATAGGTGAAGGTTTTGAAGCTACTCCTACAAAACTAACTACAAAAATAATACTTATAATAAAAATAATGTACGTCATCATTATTCTTACATGGATTCTAACCATGACTGATGACATGAAAAATCACCGTTGTATTCAACTATAAGAACACTAATGACCAACATTCGAAAAACACATCCACTAATAAAAATCATTAATAATGCATTTATTGATCTCCCCACCCCATCAAACATCTCTTCATGATGAAACTTCGGCTCCCTACTTGGCCTCTGCCTAATCATTCAAATTCTCACAGGCCTATTCCTAGCAATACACTACACACCAGACACTACAACAGCCTTTTCATCCGTCATACACATCTGCCGAGACGTTAACTACGGTTGAATTATCCGATATCTACATGCAAATGGAACTTCCATATTTTTTATTTGTCTATACGCACACATTGGACGTGGCCTATATTATGGCTCCTATATCTTCCAAGAAACATGAAATATCGGAGTAATCTTACTCTTTATAGTTATAGCTACTGCATTCGTAGGCTACGTCCTACCCTGAGGACAAATATCTTTCTGAGGCGCAACCGTCATCACTAACCTCCTATCTGCCATCCCCTATATCGGCACTACCCTAGTCGAATGAATCTGAGGTGGTTTCTCCGTAGACAAAGCTACATTAACACGCTTCTTCGCCTTTCACTTCATTCTCCCATTCATTATCCTAGCCCTAACAATGGTTCACTTATTATTTCTCCATGAAACAGGATCTAACAACCCTACGGGAATCCCATCTGACATAGATAAAATTCCATTTCACCCTTATTATACAATCAAAGATATCTTAGGAGCCCTACTACTAATTCTAGCCTTACTAATACTAACCCTATTTACACCTGACTTACTAGGAGATCCCGATAACTACACCCCCGCTAACCCACTTAGTACCCCAGCACACATCAAACCAGAATGATACTTCCTATTCGCATACGCAATCTTGCGATCAATTCCCAATAAACTAGGAGGCGTCCTAGCCTTATTACTCTCAATTCTCATTCTATTATTTATCCCTCTACTCCACACATCCAAACAACGAAGCATAATATTCCGACCCTTCAGCCAATTTCTTTTTTGATTACTAATTGCAGACTTTCTAACTTTAACATGAATCGGAGGCCAACCTGTAGAACACCCCTACATAATCATAGGCCAACTAGCATCTATCCTATATTTTCTCTTAATCCTAGTACTAATACCAAAAGCTAGCTACATTGAGAATAAACTACTGAAATGAAGAGTCTTTGTAGTATAACAAAATACTTCGGTTTTGTAAACCGAAAATGGAGAAAACTATACCTCCCTAAGACCTCAGGGAAGAAGCATTATGCTTCACCATCAACACCCAAAGCTGAAATTCTACATAAACTATTCCCTGAAAAAGTCTTGTTATAGAATCACCATAACCCTACAGTACTACGTCAGTATTGAAAAAAAAAACCTCAAAGTACATTTACTGTATTAATTATACAGACACACCTACCTACGCGCCAATATATAGCGCCTCTTCAGGACTGTATGTATGTATATACTATGTATAACTGTGCATTCATTTATTTTCACTACGGAGAGTTAAAGCTCGTAATTAATTTTTTTTATTTTACATAAGTACATAATTTGCATTAATCGTACATGTGCCCGTTCCATTAGATCACGAGCTTAATCACCATGCCGCGTGAAACCAGCAACCCGCTTGGCAGGGATCCCTCTTCTCGCACCGGGCCCATCGATCGTGGGGGTAGCTAATATTGCCTTTTATAAGACATCTGGTTCTTACTTCAGGACCATTTTAACTTAAAATCGCCCACTCGTTCCTCTTAAATAAGACATCTCGATGGATTAATTACTAATCAGCCCATGCTCACACATAACTGAGATTTCATACATTTGGTATTTCTCTTTTTGGGGGGGGCCTGCACCGACTCAGCTATGGCCTTAAAAAGGCCCTGTCACAGTCAAGCAAATTGTAGCTGGACCTGTGTGTATTTTTGATTGGACTAGCACAACCAACATGTGCAGTTAAATTAATGGTTACAGGACATAGTACTCCACTATTCCCCCCGGAGTCAAAAAACTGTATTACGTAAGGGTCCTAACCCCCCTTACCCCTTACAAAACTAACCTTCTGCTTAGATATTCACCATACCCCTTGACATCTTGCCCCCTAGATTTAAAGGTAAAAGTTTTCATAAATCAATACTAAATCTGACACAAGCCCCATAATATAATTATATGAATATTTTTGTACTCCACGA